TGCCTACTTATTTTCTATCGGTATCTATGGATTGATCACGAGCCGAAATATGGTTAGAGCCCTTATGTGTCTTGAACTTATACTGAATGCGGTTAATATAAATTTCGTAACATTTTCTGATTTTTTTGATAGCCGGCAATTAAAAGGAAATATTTTCTCCATTTTTGTTATAGCTATTGCCGCCGCTGAAGCAGCTATTGGACCGGCTATTGTTTCGTCAATTTATCGTAACAGAAAATCAACTCGTATCAATCAATCGAATTTGTTGAATAAGTAGTATTAATCATAGAAATTAGAATATTCATAAATTCAAATTAACATGCCCATACATTAAATCTAATCCACATTTTCGAAAATGTAAGAAATCAAAGTATCTTGGCTCTATCGCGCGAGTCGATCCAGAAGTAGATTGCTTCAAAATTTCTGGTAAATTATTGATTCATCTGGTGTTTAAATATATGATTCATTTACAAATTGACTAGATCGAAAATTTCTGACGTTCAAAAATTTATAGATCCAATGTCACACTCAGTAAAGATTTATGATACGTGTATAGGGTGTACTCAATGTGTGCGAGCCTGCCCAACCGATGTATTAGAAATGATACCTTGGGACGGATGTAAGGCTAAGCAAATCGCTTCTGCTCCAAGAACAGAGGACTGTGTCGGTTGTAAGAGATGTGAATCCGCCTGTCCAACGGATTTCTTGAGTGTTCGCGTTTATTTATGGCATGAAACAACTCGAAGTATGGGTCTAGCTTATTAATACGTTCCAGAAAACCCTACTCGAATACATTTGATTTTTTTACCTTTACCGACAAAAACCCGCGCTCAAAATATATTTATTTCGAGCACGGGTTTTTCTGGTCCAAGTTTATTTTGTTTTTACTATGAATAATTTTCCTTGGTTAACGCTAGTTGTAGTTTTGCCAATAACCGCGGGTTCCTTAATTTTCTTTCTTCCTCATAGAGGAAATAAGGTAATAAGATGGTATACTATATCTATATGTATAACGGAACTCCTTCTAACAACCTATGCATTCGGTTATCATTTCCAATTGGATGATCCGTTAATGCAACTAACGGAGAATTATCAATGGATCAATTTTTTTGATTTTTACTGGAGATTGGGAATAGATGGAATTTCTATAGGACCCATTTTACTGACAGGATTTATCACAACTTTAGCTACTTTAGCGGCTTGGCCCGTTACTCGAGATTCCCGACTATTCCATTTCCTAATGTTAGCAATGTATAGCGGTCAAATAGGACCATTTTCTTCTCAAGACCTTTTACTTTTTTTCATCATGTGGGAGTTAGAATTAATTCCCGTTTATCTACTTCTATCCATGTGGGGGGGAAAGAAACGTTTGTATTCAGCTACAAAATTTATTTTGTACACTGCCGGAGGTTCTGTTTTTTTATTAATAGGAGTTCTGGGTATTGGTTTATATGGCTCCACTGAACCGACATTAAATTTTGAAACATCAGCTAATCAATCGTATCCTGTAGCCCTGGAAATAATATTCTATATTGGATTTCTTATTGCTTTTGCTGTCAAATCACCGATCATACCCCTACACACATGGTTACCAGACACCCATGGAGAGGCACATTATAGTACTTGTATGCTTTTAGCCGGAATCTTATTAAAAATGGGAGCGTATGGGTTGGTTCGGATCAATATGGAATTATTACCCCATGCCCATTCTATATTTTCTCCCTGGTTGATGATAGTGGGCACAATTCAAATTATCTATGCAGCTTTAACATCTCCTGGTCAGCGTAATTTAAAAAAAAGAATAGCCTATTCCTCTGTATCTCATATGGGTTTCATAATTATAGGAATTGGTTCTATAAGCGATACAGGGCTCAATGGGGCCATTTTACAAATAATTTCTCACGGATTTATTGGCGCTGCGCTTTTTTTCTTGGCCGGAACGAGTTATGATAGAATACGACTTATTTATCTCGACGAAATGGGCGGAATGGCTGTCGCAATTCCAAAAATATTCACGACTTTCAGTATCTTATCAATGGCTTCGCTTGCATTACCGGGCATGAGCGGTTTTGTTGCCGAATTGTTAGTTTTTTTTGGAATACTTACTAGCCAAAAATATCTTTTAATGACAAAAGTATTAATTACTTTTGTAATGGCAATTGGAATGATATTAACTCCTATTTATTCATTATCTATGTTACGCCAGATGTTCTATGGATACAAGCTTTTTAATGCCCCAAACTCTTATTTTTTTGATTCTGGACCGCGAGAGTTATTTATTTCTATTTCTATCCTTTTACCTGTAATAGGTATTGGTATTTATCCCGATTTCGTTTTCTCATTATCAGTTGACAAGGTCGAAGCTATTATATCAAATTTTTTTTATAGATAGTTTTTGTCAATAAACCAAAATAAAAAACCTGATGATTTTTAAAATCGTTCATTGTACAAAAAAAGTCTTTTTCTGTTTTTAAGTTAAATAAAAAAATTGGAATTCTATATATAACCAGATATTTTTGACATTTTCGAGAACCATTTGAATCAAGTAATGGAAATGGAATGATTCAAATGGTTCTTGATGGTTTACATGAGGGTTTCATATATATACATACGTATGCTGCCCTAGGCTTCTAGTTGTCAAGTACCTTATTCAATTAGATGGTAATGTAAATGAACCATAACTATGTAACCCTATTCCTAATAGATTAACCCCAAAATAGCATATCCAAATTATAAGAAAGCCCATTGAGGCCACAATTGCAGAATTTACGCTTTCATAATTTTTATTTGTTCGAATATGTAAATAAATCGCAAATATGGTCCAAGTAATAAATGCCCAAGTCTCTTTTGGATCCCAATTCCAATAGGATCCCCATGCTTCATTAGCCCATACTGCTCCCGAAAGAATGCCTATGGTTAAAAGGATAAACCCTAAACTAATAATACGATAACTCCATCGATCCAATTGTTGAATTAATTGATATCTGTAATAATTCTGAGAAGAAATCAAAGAAGTGTTTTGTAACACATTGTTTCTTTCATTCACGTATTGAATCTCACCAAAGGAAAACGACTCCGTTAATAAATTATTGCTTTTACTAAAAATCCTTATGAATTTTCGAAATGTAATGACTAGAAGAGCTAGTGATAATAATGATCCACACAAAAGAGCTGCATAGCCCAATACCATCATACTTACGTGCATCATTAACCAATGGGATTGGAGAGCAGGTACTAATATTGCGGATTGATGCATTTCGGTTAAAAGACCTGAAGTAGCGAAACCCTGGGTAAAAATAACACTTGGCGCCGTTATTGCGCTTAAATGGTTTTTTTGTTTTTTAAAATACGGAATCATATGAATAATGGAAAAACCCCACGAAAGAAAAATTAATGATTCATATAAATCGCTTAATGGTAAATGCCCAAAATAAATCCAACGAGTAACTAATAATCCTGTTATGCAGAAAAAAGTAGCTATCATCCCCTTTTCTGATGAATCATATAGTCCTACGATTTCATCGACAAATAAAGTTATCAAATGAATTGTAATTACAATTGAAATGATCGAAAAGGATATATGAGTTAATATACGCTCTAAAGTTGAAAATATCATAAAATTTATTAAAAAGGGGGCCTCAATTATAGGAATTGAAATAGGGAATTGAATTTATTATAGGGCTTACTCTTTTAGAATTTAGAAAAAGACATGCCGCTACTCGGACTCGAACCGAGATGCTCTAGCACTGCTTCCTAAGAGCAGCGTGTCTACCGATTTCACCATAGCGGCTTATTCGAAATCATAATAACCTATTTTTATTCAATCGTCGAGATTGAGGGGGTTAATTCAATATTTTTTAGGAAAGATTCAAATTGATGACTAAAAATTTGTTTCAAAATTAGGCGGCATTTAATCTAAACGTTTTCGTTAATCATATTAATTATTCTTATAATAGTTTTGTTTTTTATTTATTTTAGGGTATCCGTTTTTTAACTTAACTAACAACGGGGTTTTTCGTTTCATAGTTTATTACTTTACGGTCTCCTGAAAATAAAACGGAACATTTTGAACTAGATAATTTTGACTTCAATCCATGGATAGAACTAAAAAGTAAATTGATTATCGAGTCAAGTCGATGGGGAAGGTGATAATCCCCATCTTGAAAATGATAAAACATACCAAAACAAAAGGTGAAACCTTGTGCTTGCGTTTATTCTTTTTTCAAACAAAAGAATACCATTCACTTTTTGAATTCAGTAGACAACCGAATTATTATTTCTACTAAAAAATAACAAAACAAAATGAATTCCATTTTATATTGTTATTGATCAGGTTAAAACATTAGAGAATGGAAATAATTTTTTTTTATTAAATAAAAATGAAATAGTAATTTAGATTATTATCTATTATTAATTATTATTATTAGATTAATATTATTTATAATCTTGATAACTTCTAAACTTAGAAAAAAAACTTATAAATAAATTATAACAAAAATGAGACTATTTTTTGAATTAGACCGATTCACATTATTTAGTCTATTGTTTGATTATTTATTTGTCACACAAAAAAAACTTTTTGAGCTACCGGTAGAAAGAGATTTCGCTAACGAAAAAGCTTTCAATGCTGCCCAATACCCTTTCCTTTTCCAAATATTTTTACGAATACGTTTTTTTGAACTAGAGGTGCGCTTTTTTGGCACTGCCATTTTTAAATTATAATCGGTTCATCGGTTGGATGTGAAAGACATCTATTGTTCAAAATCAATTGTTCTTTACTATATCTCTAGCTAGCTATTCTCTAAATTACATTCCCCTCATCATAAAAGGTGTATGGAAAAATTGTCTAAAATATTACTAAGAACAATAAGATCTACTATGCCAAATAGAATAGATTGAAGTTGATAAAATAAAAAATACAAACAAAAGGGGTTGGGTCTTTGCTTTCTAGTTTTGTCATGTTCCATTCTTACATGTAATAAAATACATCGAAAGATTTA